TTTAGGTAAGAAGCAACGTAAAATAAACCAGATTTGATACCTGAATATTCGGTTTGATAACCTGCTACTAATTCCTCCTCTGCTTCTGGTAAATCAAAGGGTAATCTCTCGCATTCCGCTAGGGAAGAAATTAGAAAAACTATAAACCCTATAGGTTGACGCCACAGATTCCATCCCCCCAACCCATATTTTGACTGTGCCTCAACTATATCAACTGTACTTGAACTGTTAGATAATCATAGTCGATGATAACGTCACTGTTTCCATCGCTATTCCAGAACCGTACATGAAACCTCAGCTTCATACGGCTCCTCGATGGCCACAAATAAATCGAAGGACTGGTTTGGTTCGTTATTACCTCGGCATGTTTGTAGGGTAAATAGAGTAAACATGCATCGCATCGGAGAGTCCCGAATTAGACCAATGAAATTCTGTCTGCTATAATAACAAATAAAAAGCGCTTCCGAATTGATCTGATTCTTTATTTTATAATAAATATTTTTGTTTAGTAATAACTTAATCCTTCAATAAAATACTCGTTGTATCAATAGATATTTCGACCCATATCTTTTCTTTCGATTACGAAAAATAATTAAACACTACACTAGTTCATGAATCATGATAAAAATTCCATTTGTATGAATATGGATGGGATGGAGGAAAGAATAAACAAGGATCTTTTATTATTCAGTTTTCCTATTGCATTTCATTTCTTTCGTTCCTGTTCTTCTTTCTCACTAAGAAGAGGGGATTAAAAAAAAATAAAGGATTACGTCGTTCCCGATAGTCATTTCTTTAATCAGTGGATAAGAGCATACTCTAGATCGGAATCGTGGGGAAGTACTCCTTGATCATTTCTACCAACTTAAAGCCCTCATTATGATTCCTTTTATGCAGAAATACCCCTTTGGATACCTTACATTATCTCTATTACTAATCCTTTGTGTACCTTGGTGTTCCTAACCGTCCACTCCTTTTTGATTGATCCCCGGTATGGTAATACATACAATAGTAGAAACTCCATACAGTTGATCTTTTGCACCCGCTTCAAGCCATGATAACTAATCAATCAATCTTGGGGTAAACAGTTTCCACTGCTTATGTTTACTTCTACCTTACTCTCGTACATAGGGAATGAGAATCAATCTTCTTACTGCGAATTCATAAGCTGTTTTGTTTCACTCATATAACTATCTGGTTTAACTCATTGACCTGAATGATGAATAAAAAATAAAGATATCTATTCAATACATTCAACCCCTTTCCTAGAAATAAAGGGAAGAGGTAAAAGTTCATGTTCCAACGAATCACACGTAGAGATATTGATAACACACATGGAGTTAATGGTATTTCATAACTAATAGATTGAGCAGCAGCTCGTAGACCACCTGAAAAGGAATATTTATTATTTGATCCATATCCTGACATAAGAAGTCCAATAGGAGCAATACTGGAAATAGCGATCCATAAAAAAACACCTATACTGAGATCGGCTAGAACAAGACGATAGCCAAAAGGAATTACTGAATAACTTAGTAGAATTGATATGACCGCTATAGACGGGCCGATACTGAATAAACGAATATCTCCTCTAGATGGTAGAAGATCCTCTTTGAAAAGTAGTTTGGTCCCATCTGCTAGAGCTTGAAGAATTCCCAAGGGACCAGCATATTCAGGCCCAATACGTTGTTGTATCCTTGCGGATATTTCTCTTTCTAACCACACAATCACGAGTACACCTATTGTGATTCCCAATACAGGAGTAAAAATAGGGACAAGCAGCCATACGAGGCCATAGACCTCTTTTAAGGATTCCGATCTAGAAAAAGAATTGATAGCTTGTACTTCTGTCGTATCAATTATCATTTCAACGATCAACTTCTCCCATAATGATATCTATACTACCTAGTATCGTCATGATATCAGCCAATTTCATTCTTTTAACTAGCTGAGGAAGAATTTGCAAATTGATGAAACCGGGTGGACGAATTTTCCATCTCCAGGGAAAAACACTATTATCTCCTATCAGAAAAATTCCCAATTCTCCTTTGGGGGCTTCTACTCTGACATAAAGTTCTTGTTTCGACAATTCAAAAGTGGGAGAAGGCTTTTTACTAATGAATCGATATTCAAAATCATTCCATTCGGAATCCCTTGCTTTATCAAAGCGACGGACTTCTAAATTCTCATAGGGCCCCCCCGGAATTCCTTCCAGAGCCTGTTGAATAATTTTTATGGATTCCGCCATTTCACTGATTCGTACTAAATAACGAGCTAATGAGTCTCCTTCTTTTTGCCATTGGACTTCCCAATCGAATTCATCGTAACACTCATAATGATCAACTTTACGAAGATCCCATTGCATTCCGGAAGCTCGTAGCATTGGTCCTGATAAACCCCAATTTATTGCTTCCTCTCCACCAATAATGCCCACTCCTTCAACTCGTTCCAAAAAAATGGGATTCCGCGTAATAAGCTTTTGATATTCAACAACTCCTGTTAAAGAATAATCGCAGAAATCCAAACATTTATCTATCCAGCCATGAGGTAGATCAGCAGCTACTCCCCCGATACGGAAATAATTATGCATCATTCGCATACCTGTGGCAGCTTCGAATAGATCATATAGCAATTCCCTCTCTCTGAAAATATAGAAGAAAGGAGTCTGTGCACCGATATCCGCCATAAAAGGCCCAAGCCATAACAAATGAGAAGCTATACGACTCAACTCCAACATAATGACTCTGATATAGCTGGCTCTTTTAGGTACTTGAATATTTCCCAATTGTTCTGGTGCATTTACCGTTATTGCCTCTGTGAACATAGTAGCTAAATAATCCCAACGTGTTACGTAAGGTAGATACTGTATAATTGTTCGGTTTTCCGCAATTTTTTCCATCCCTCTGTGTAAATAACCCAATACGGGTTCACAATCAATAACATCTTCACCATCTAGAGTAACGATGAGTCGAAGAACACCATGCATTGATGGGTGGTGAGGACCCATATTGACTATCATGAAGTCTTTTCTTATATCCGGTACAGTCATATGTTTTCTTCCCCGATTCATTATTTCATGAATTGCTGAAAACGAAACGAGGTTCATCAAAATTCAAGATCTAATAAAGCAAATAATTCAAACGAATTTTCAAATTAACGAGTTTTTGGTTCCCGAATATCCAACTGACCAATTAATTCTTTATAACGTACTCTATTTTTCTTTGACAAATAAGCCAGTATACGTTGACGTTTTCCCAGAATTTTCCGCAGACCTCTCTGAGATAAATAGTCTTTTCTGTGCAATTCCAAATGTGAAGTAAGTCTCCGTATCTTATTGGTGAAACTGAATACTTGAAATTCAACAGACCCTTTGTTTTTTTCTTTTTCTTCTTGCGGAATAACTGAGATGAATGAATTTTTTACCATAAAAAGAATTCTTCTCTCTCTCTTCTTTTTTTCTTTCTTTTCCACAGATATGGATTTTACCGATCAGGAATAATAATAATGCCAGTCATTTAGATCTGGTACACACAATAAAATAATCTGGATTTATTCATAGACTACTTTCTATCGAATCCAATTGAAAATTGGATTCGATAGAAGGAGATGGTACATTTCTACACCCACAAAAGGGAATGATTGGGACTTAAGAAAATTCTGCCAATTCATTCCTAGATCCAATTAATATGATACATCATTGAATCAGTATCATGGATCAGAATCTAATGTAATACAACGTGTGTGTACATTTGTATACCTTTCTATACCGGATATGACACGTGATATAGATATATAGGAAATCCACCATCAACTAATTCTGACTCGTGGATACATATGTATCCTTGACATACTGAAACGACTGCCATTATTGGTATCAAAACAGTAGCGATTCATACAAGCTAAATCTTCTAATCGATAATTGGGCCAAAGAAACAATTTGAATTGGATAAATTTATTTATATCTGTATCAAAATGCTTGTCCTCATCCAAAAATTGCACACAGTTCCTTACGTTGTTGCCATTGAAAAATACTGAATTTCTATTCACAACATTCTCATTCTCGGAATTCAAACAAATTAGAATTCTCAATTCTCTACGACGTCTAGGAGATGGAATATTTTCAGGAACAAGCAAAGCATAATTATTTTCATCTCCATTCACAAGTACCTTTCCATGTTGTGCAATGGATCTATCGAAATAATCTTCATCAACATATTTTTTTTCTCGGCATATTCGATTAGTTTGGTACTTATTCTTATGGACCAATGAAATACTTATGGTTTGATACATAATCCATTGTCCATCCCATTTTATAGACAGACGAACCGGTTCGATAATCAATATTCCCCTTTTTATCAATTCTGTAAGAGTTAGATCCTTCTGAATCAGCATTACATCCAGGCGCATTTCTCCTCTTTGAATAGAGGATATAGCAATTTCCCTTGGATTTATCAGCCTAAGCAGGAGACAATATACCTTGATATTATTGATCATTCTTTGATTCAAAGGATCATCCCATCTCAATTGAAAAAGCAAATACCTTTTCAGGAAGAAATCTAGTTCCGCTTCCTTATTGCTCTTGGATTGTCTTTTCTTTCTACGTTTTTTAATGTCTGATTCCGCGGAATCTTTTTCAAGATCTTTTTGTCGGTTTCGTGGATCTGATCCAAGATTCCCTTGACCCAGCTGTTCTTTTTCTTCTTGATTTCGATTCTCTAATTCAAGATATTCTTTTTGATTAGATGATAGACGAAGATCCTTTTTTTGATTTCTGTTGATGTTTTTATTTTCACTAATGTTTTCATTTCCATTCAAATTGAAAATAAGTAATTTGATTGGTATGATCCACGGTTTAATCTTATATGCATCATAAAGTAGCACAAATTCTGAGAAGAACCAGGGTTCTAGATTCGATATGGGACGATGTAGCATTTCTTCATTCATTCCCATCCAATCTAAAAAAAACCTTTTTTTATTGGATGGGTTGATTTCTTGATGAATCGTGAGATAAAAAAGATCTTTCTTATCAATTATTTGATAATCATTAGTCCCAGTCTTAGTATTTTTATTAATGTTGGTTCCAGTATCTATATCGGTCCAAGTCTCAATATCGATATTCTTTCTAAGAAAAAAATTGAGAATTCTCCACTCCAAATATTTTCTATCCGGACTTTTTCCCGTATCAATAATAGACCCTTCCCCTAGATAATCATTAATAGCTATACCCTCGGGTACATAAAATGATTCGGGTTTAGGCATGTTGTAATTATATGGAATCTCTCGGTCTCCATTTACTTGGAATGGCGATCCATAAATATATGAGTCCTTCCTGTCTTCATAATGAATATATTTATGTGATAAAAGATCATATCTGTAGTGTTTTTTAAATTTTTCTTTTTGACTCGGTAATGAGTTCACTACATAATTATTTTGTTTCTCGTAATGAATTAATTGGTCTTTTTCTTTTTCATATGAATCTTTTTTTGAGTCTTTATTTTGAATCATACGACGTTGATTGACTCTATTTCGCCATTTTTGCGGTACTAATTTAGACCATCTAGTCTGAGAGAAATTGTATTGATAATGACCCCTTAACCAATTTTTCCATTCATTCATTCCAGAATTCGGAAGTTTCTTAGACCTTGATTTGGTATCCAATATTCCTCGTGTCCCAAAATGGTCCTTTATTCTATCCTTAAGAAAAAGATATGCTCCGCGATATTGAAGTACAGATCTCAAGTAATACTTATTAATAATTTGGATTTGTGATAAATTGTAAAATACATATGCTTGGGACAAGGAAGATAAGTCACAATAAATCTGTGATTTCTTATTACTAATATTAGAAAGAGACTTTTTTATAGTCGAAATAAAGTGAATTGCATTTTGATTTGTTTCATCAATTCCTTCTTTATTTCTTTCATCATTGTAAATGTCTTTGTCGATAATTTTTTTTGTTGATTCAAATTCAAGGAAAAGTTGTGCATTTATTCTGGGAATATTAATGTTACATAGAAAGATATCCATATAGATTCTTTCAATGAAAGATTTCATAAAATAGTGCCATTTACGTATTAATCGGGCACCTCCTCTTTTTGATATCTGCCAAATATGTTTCTGTGATTCCGATCTTTTATCATCACAACCTGTTTCGTTAGGACTAATCTTTCTATTTGGAGTTAGAAATATTTTTCTCTTGTCTTTTGTAATCCTTTCTATTTTATTTCGGATTGTGGTTGTCCTATCAGCCAGATCCTTCATTTTTTTTTCTGTCAGTGAATAATTTGTCCAATCCACAGATCTAATTCGAATGATCGATTCATGGTTAATCTTATTACTAATTATAGAATCTTTTCTATTTTCATTCGGTTCATATACTTTCCTCAATCCAAATAAGAAAATTGGATTTACTTTCTCTTTTATTATTCTTTTTATAAATAGAACTGTTTTGAGAATCCATCTTGTTTTTTCTTTTAAGACCCTTAGAAACCCTTTTTTTCTTTCTCCTAAAGCTCTTAGAACTAGAAAACATTTCTTTTTCACTTTTCTAATTTTTTTTTCGAGTTCTTCCCAAATGGGGTCAAAAAAGGAAGGTCGTTTTCGGGGAGAACCAAAAGGTAGTTCAGTTTCCATCCCCCAGACTGTTAAAAAACCAAAATTTTCTTTTTTTCCTTTCTTTTTCATTCGATCTCTATGATCGAATCGTAGCTTAGATCTGTGCCAAGGTTTCAGACAGAAAGGAAATAGGATCTTTATTTGAATACCGTCTGTTAGCCAGTCTTTCGGAAATTCTGTTTCTGATAATTGAACACCATTATAGGTGCATTTAACATGCATTTCTCTATTCCACTCCTTCCAATCCTCGTACCACTCGGGGAATTGAAATAATAACATACGGCCGAGATTTTTAGCTATTATCAATGAAGGCAATACGATGTATTTTCTAAGAATCGATTGTGTTACTAACATAGAACCTCTTATTGCTTGAGCAAATAGAATAGTATCCCAATTTTCTGCTATTGTTATCCGTTCATTCTCTTCCTTTTTCTCCTCCTTTGTTTTTTCCTTTTCTTTTGCCTCTTTTTCCTCAGAATCCGAAGTTTTTAATTCCGGACCTTTCCCCACCCAATTCCTAAAAATTAGGTTCATCATTCCGGAGATATCAAAAGAAAAAAAAACGTTTTTGTCTATTCTGTCCAAAAAAAGTGGGGAATGCACGTTTGCTTGAAACATTTCCCAAGTAACTGTTTTACGTCTTTGAGCGCGCATGGATCCTTTGATTAGATCCCTACGAAAATCCGATTGTTGCGAGTAACGTATCAACGCCACCTCTTCTGCTTGATCACTATTAGTACTGGTACTAGTATAAGTATTGGTATTCTGATCATTATTGGTATTCTGATCATTATCAGTATAAATTACTACACGTTTGGCTTTTCTTGAACGAATCCCATGATCCTCTGTCGATTCTTCCTCATTTTCTGCCTCCTGTTCTTCCAA